TCATCATATTATAATTAATTAAATTAAATAAGTAAAATTTAATTTTTTTTTTTTTTATTTTATATCATTTTTTTTATATTAATTATATAAATATATCTAAAATCTATCTAATATAGAAATTATTTGGAAAATAAAAAAAAAATACATATATGTGTATATGTAAATACATTATGTTATACATTATAGTTAGAAGTAGTTCTATATATTCTAACTATTCTATCTATATCGTTAGATATAGTTAGTTCTATAGTTAGATATAATTAGTTCTATAATAGTTAATAAAATATGAACTATATACAACTATATGGTTCTAGTTCATATTAAATATAAATATAGTTAGTATTATAAAATTAAAATAAATAGCTAAGCTAAGATTGGCTAATAGATGAAATCCGGTAGTTTCTTTGATTTCTATATACTATTTTTCTCTTATGTTATGTGATATGTGTATGTGATATGTGAGCCCGCTTAGCTCAGAGGTTAGAGCATCGCATTTGTAATGCGATGGTCATCGGTTCGACTCCGATAGCCGGCTTTTTTCTATCGATTTTTTACGTGATTGAGAGTCTCTATCCCCATTTTATCAAAATGTTGAATAACTGATCCATCTATTATGTCGTGGTAACTTGCAACTATAAATAAAAAACAACATGTTGGAAGAATTAGATCTCTTTCTACAGAACAAATCATAAAAGAACAAATTATAAAACGTAGCCACAACTTCCTATATATACAAAAAATTTTAAAATTATATTTATATATAGAAAATAGAAATTATATATATACATATATACCAAAAATACGGATAGTGATACAATTTATTTTATTCTACTTTTTTGTAGTATTTCAATAAATTTAGCTTTGCTTTGTTTATCCTTTAGTTCAGTCTTAATTTAGAGTTCAGTTTTAATTTTTGTTTATTCTTAAACAATGAAATTTCAATAAAATAAAAAAGGAGTCTTTATGTCTCGTTACCGAGGACCTCGTTTCAAAAAAATACGTCGTCTAGGGACTTTACCAGGACTAACTAGTAAAAGACCTAGATCCGGAAGTGATCCTAAAAACCAATTGCGTTCTGGTAAAAGATCGCAATATCGTATTCGTCTAGAAGAAAAACAGAAATTGCGGTTTCATTATGGTCTGACAGAGCGACAATTACTTAAATATGTGCATATCGCTGGAAAAGCCAAAGGGTCGACAGGTCAGGTTTTACTACAATTACTTGAGATGCGTTTGGATAATATCCTTTTCCGGTTGGGTATAGCTTCGACGATTCCTGGAGCCAGGCAATTAGTTAACCATAGACATATTTTAGTTAATGGTGGTATAGTGGATATACCAAGTTATCGTTGTAAACCGAGAGATATTATTACTACGAAGGATAAACAAAGATCGAAAGCTCTGATTAAAAATTATATTTCTTTATCCCCCCACGAGGAATTGCCAAAACATTTGACTTTTGACTCATTCCAATATAAAGGAGTAGTAAATCAAATAGTAGATAGTAAATGGATTGGTTTGAAAATAAATGAGTTGTTAGTCGTAGAATATTATTCCCGTCAGACTTGAACCTCACAAAAATAACAAAGAAAAATTCATAGAATTTTGTCTGTTTTCGCCGAAATAAAAATAAATAGATCTAAGGGCCTTGGTCCGAATTTTTATTATTCACCTATCACAAACGGACAAGCGGTAATATTTTTTGCTCTTTCTTTTTCCGATATTTGTATTTTACGTATCACAGTAATGTGATTAGGAATCGAGAATTTATATAAAATAAGGATCCTCTTGTTGAGATGATGGTATTTGATTTGATTCAGTAACGTTGGTGAATTAAGATAAACGGAAAGAGAGGGATTCGAACCCTCGGTAAACAAAAGTCTACATAGCAGTTCCAATGCTACGCCTTGAACCACTCGGCCATCTCTCCTACATAATCTTATTATTGACCAGAAACCGAGTGAATAGTGAATAGCGAGTCATTCATATTATTGCAGTACAAGTGCGACTGATGAATAGTTCCATAGGAAAAATTCCTTTCAAATCAAATAAAATTTTCGATTTCTCAACAAAAATTTAGCTCATTAGCTATCCCATAGATCTAATACAAATTATTGAATCGTCCCGTGTATTTTTATATTTAAATTGTATGACATGGCATATGCATGTTATGCAAACAAAAAACAAAACGGATACTTACCTTAGTCTAATCCATTTTTTTATAGAAAAATTATTTCGTTTTGTTTTTTGTTTCTTCTTTGGATCATAACCAAATAAAAGCTTCTCGAATTATCAGAATCCGCAGTACAATCCTTGGTTATTCAACTTAGATGAAATATTTATAGTTCCGTTCATTGTTATACTACGAAATTAGAATGAAATCGAATCTGATTTCAATATTTCATATCTCTCCTTGTCCAATCCAAACAAAAGGTCCACATCTTTTTTTATAATTAGTCTGTTTTTATTTTATGTTATTTCGTACCGTACAATTCCTTTAGTTTGCGGGATCATTTTCCCCTTACCCTAAGGGTAATGAAAAGAATTATAGAATGGATTGTTAATTATGCCGAGATCTCAGATAAATGCAAATTTTATTGATAAGACCTCTTCAATTGTGGCCAATATCTTATTACGAATAATTCCGACAACTTCCGGAGAAAAAAAGGCATTTACCTATTACAGAGATGGTGCGATTTGATTCTTTTTTTTTTTTAGGTCCAGTATTACGAGAAAGAAAAGAGACATGGTTCGAGATAGAAAAAACCAAATTATTAAAATAAACCCACGCTTGGTGAAGGTGAAGTTTGTAGATAGAACAATTCCTTCTGTCGTGTATCCTCGATTGATGCAGCCTCGGATGCTTCAATTGTTGATTTTAGTATTTAGCGAAAGGTTACACCTATGGGTTCCGTATTGCGAGTCAATCCTACTCCACTAGTACCAATAGGCAGCATAGGGGAAGAAGCACTACACCTAGGAATCAACAACATGAAAACTTTGTTATAAATTACCCTTTTCCTTATCGGTATCGGGGCTAACAAGAATGGTTGGGACAACAAACATCCATCTCGTTCGTACTTTGGGTATCCGTATAACCATCAAAGATCGTTGAAGTGACTAATTCCTGGAAATAGGGGGCGTTGAGGACAAAGAAATTGTTGGAGTTACCATTTCCATCTAGTACTAATACAGTTGGTGTTAATAAAAAACCTCTTGCAGGAAGGCTGGCTAGAGATTTCTTGTAAAAATACTAGCTCCTTTCAGTTCATAATGAGAATAGTCAAATTTGAATTTCATGGATTATTTCCCTTAGTACTATGCGCAGAAAGAAGGGAGGAGCCATATGAAATGAAAATCTCACGTACGGTTCTGGAACGGAGATTCTTTGAATAGAATGAACGACCGTAACGGATGTTGGCTCAATCCGAAGGAAATTATGCGGAAGCTTTACAAAATTATTATGAAGCTACGCGACCAGAAATTGATCCCTATGATCGAAGTTATATACTCTATAACATAGGACTTATACACACAAGCAACGGAGAGCATACAAGGGCTTTGGAATATTATTTCCGGGCACTGGAACGAAACCCATTCTTACCACAAGCTTTTAATAATATGGCCGTGATCTGTCATTACGTGCGACTATCTCTACTATAGAAAGAAGGAAAAAAGATCCAATTAACTAGTAAATACTAGAATGAAATAGGTTTTCTACATATGCGTCGTCTAAAGCAACGGTTTTTATCAGCTGTAGCAAGTAAAGAGACTTCACGAGAACCAAAATTAAGAAGAAATGGATAAAGCCTATATACTCCATGGATAAAGGATTGAATTGATAGAGAAAGCACCGTAAAGATCAATTAGCAAGCTATTTGGTCGATAGAGTTAAGAACTGCTTTGCTTACTTATCCCGTGATACAGGATAAAAGTTAGGAATCAAATTATGTAATAGAGTTGATCCACTAAGGTATTGAGCAGCGGTGTAGCATCAGATCCCAAAGATCGTAAGTTCTTTTTTCTTATATTATATTAGGATATTAGGGAGGAAAGTCTTTTTCAAAAATTCTATATCTATATTATATAAATTGCATATATACAATTGAGATAGTTACCTTTCAGAGAATTCTAACACTATATTTTAACACTATTATATATAGGATATAGGGTCGATCCATACTTCATTCCTCTGAAGGTGGGAGAAAAGATAAAGCTTTTTATTGATCAAAAAATTAGAGTTTTAAACTTATGTAATTAACTTCTTCTGGCTAACCCAACAAAAATGGGATACTTTTATGACAATATGACAAATCTAATTCAATTAACATAAAGTAGATTAAGACGGGGCGCAAGCAAAAAGAATCGATTGTCGAGCCGTATGAGGTAGGAAACTCTCAAGTACGGTTCGAAGGGAAGGAGCTACCTATTCCGACCGGGGAGAACAGGCCATTCTACAAGGTGATTCTGAAATTGCAGAGGCTTGGTCCGATCAAGCTGCTGAGTATTGGAAACAAGCTATAGCGCTCAGTCCGGGTAATTATATTGAAGCACAAAATTGGTTGAAGATCACGAGGCGCTTTGAATAAGACCACTCCCTTTTTTAATTCATTAAAATTAGTTGTTGGATCCATCAATCAAATAAAATAGATCGTGTTCCCATGAAAAGATTCAATCAAGAGTTTCATTATATCCTTTCTTTATAAAATCATTGTATGGTATCTCATAGGGATAAAACGGTATAGAATAAAACTAATAAAGCTAGTAAAAGAAAGATACAAGATACGGTGGAATGACTAAATATGGATAAGATATAGCAATGGATCTTATTAATCCTAATGAATGATCTTGTGATTTCTAGTAAAGGAATAGAATATTTCATAGAAGTAGATTCATATGGGTACTTATACATTCAGATATAAGTGTACTAGGTTTAGGTTGCAAAAAAAATTGTTTTTTCGTTTCGCCGGGAAAGTACTTTCCAAGGAAAAACAGGCCCT